TTTTACTGTTATAAAATTCACTGGTATGAATAGAGCAAAAGAGAAAATAAAAAGTTAGGGGAATGATGACTCCTATATAGTTTTATACAACCTTTCTTTATTATTTTTTTTATTTACTTAATTAATTTAATTTAGTTTGATTAGAGTTAAACTCCTTAAAAACCTCCGCTTTCTTTAAAATATCCTGAACCGTTTCTGTAGGTTGAGCACCTTTCTCAAGGAAATATAAAATAGCAGGAACATTTAAATAAGTTTGATTCTTTATCGGATCATAAAAACCCACTTTCCGAAGATCTCGTCCTTCTCTTCGGGACCGAACATCAATTGCAACAATTCGATAGACGGCTCATTGGGATAGATGTAAAAAAGAACCCCCCCTAGAAACGTATAGGAAGTTTTCTCCTCGTACGGCTCGTTAAAAATGATTCTAAGTTCTACTTATTACATACAATTATAGATTTATTACATACAATCATAAATGGGGCTAGAAAATGGTTAAATCAATTGGATTCTGGTTTAACTCCCCCTTTTTTTGTTACTTCCTTAAAAAAACCATTTGTACTCATAACTCAAGTTAGATAACCCTCAAACGGCTCAAAGTAAAATAGTTAAGCATTTCATTTCTTGAGTGGTCTTTAAACCCCCTTTTTTGTTTCTTTCGTTTCAAATCTATTTGCATTTTTATTATGGTCCAATTATGGAAACAATGGAAAAGATCTTTTCTTGTTTTGGGATCCTTTTAATCTTTGTTTTAAATCATTGGGTTTAGACATAACTTCGGCAATTCTTAATCCTTTCAAAATGGCAGCAACATACCTTTTTTTGCGATTTTTTTCTAATAAAGAATTATAGATAGTTATAGATAGAAAGGGTTGATTCTCATATGATACACTTTGTATGGAAAGAATTTTTGCAATTCCAATAAATTTTCTTTTAGATTGGAAACGTGAAACCCTTTCGATTTCTCTATCAACGATATACTTACGAAGTTGTTACAATTTATTGATTGGCATTAACCATAGATCTTTGCCCCTGAGAAAGGAATCAATACTTTCTACTCGAGCTCCATCATGGACTATTTCCATTACAACCCAATGGGTTTTGTAGTGAAACAGAATAAATGATGTCGAGTCAAGAGCACCTTCATTTTTATATAAAATGGTGGATGTAAAAATCCACAATGGATCGTGTCTTTCAAGTCGCACGTTGCTTTCTACCACATCGTTTCAAACGAAGTTTTACCATAACATTTCTTCTCTAATTGGGAACCGGTATGGAATTGATTCCATTATGGAATCGTGAATAATCATTGGTTCATTCGCTACATATACATAGTACTCTATCACTTTGCTTCTAGATAGATGGATAGAAATTTTTCTGAAGAGTTTTTTCAACGTAACCCTAATTTGAGTGTTTTTATTCTATTATTTTTATTGTATAATATAAATACAATATTTTTTTATTATCAAAATTATTATATTCTAAAATAGAAATATATAAATAAAAAAGGGAATCAATTAAAATTTTGCGTTTATTTTTATAAATTATGAAATGAATAAAAAAGACTAATGGGAGGGAAGATTTGATCCCTTATTGTTTCGATTCTTATTTTATAAAATAGCTACAAAGAAGAGTCCCGATTCCTATCTATCAGATAGATTAAACAATTGTTACTCTTATAAAAAAATAGAATTAACTATTGAAATTGACTTTTTTTATTTAATAGATCATAAAATTTTTGTTTCACAACGTAAAATGACTCGCACTGAAATAAAGCATAGGAGCATAGAAAAATAATAATATATACATATAGGCTATTCATTTCCTAGTTTTATATACGTATTTTCATATTTTGTTTAACTTAATATTCAGTAATCTTTCTATAAGATTTTCATAAAAGATATAAAGAAAAAAATAAAATGAATGAATTTCTTTATCTCTATTCTTCCCACCCCTTCCATAGATTTCTAATTAGTCATTAGAGTCAAACACGAAATACCTAAAAGTTCAAATAAATAAGTTCTTACTCCCCTTTTTTATTATTTTAGTCGCCTAACCAAGTCTTATGAAAGAAGGAAATCCCCTGACTTGAATTCAATTATAGTACCAATAACTACTAGATCCAAAAAATAACTTTAAAGAAAAGAATAAAAAATAAGATTTAAGAAAGATGAGTTCTTTCGTACAAAATGCATATGATATGCATCAGTGAAAATTGAATATCAGATGGAATCTAAGTAAATAACTTTCCGCAATAGAACGAAAATAAACATCTAATAAAAAAAGGTCCCTTCGCGTTTTTAATGAAAATCCTTGTAATTATGATTTCAATTCCTATTTTACTTGGATTACAGATGGATTCCGACGCCTTCGCGTGTCATTTGAACTCTCGAGTTTGTCAAAAAAAAAGAAAGATTTATTTAATAATTTCGAGAAGAATAAACAAAAAAAGAAATTAAGCACTCTATTCAATATTAGACCTTTAAATATAAACAGATGCTTATAAGAATATTATTCTATTTTTTTGATTCTAATAAAATGTAGATTTAGAATGGAATATGAGCTGGGACGGAAGGATTCGAACCTCCGAATACCGGGACCAAAACCCGTTGCCTTACCACTTGGCCACGCCCCATTTTAATTTCTATTCGACACTAATAAAGAATAATGCTGGTATTGGTTGATCGTCAATTCGAATCCAAATATCAAATTTAGAGAATATATTCTTGCTACGATTTTTATACGTATATATTATAGAATAAAATTCAATTTATTGATCATTACATATAATTCAATTAAGATATTGTATGAAAGTCGAATTTCTTCTATTCTATTTGAGAATGGGAGGGTTTTTGATTGGGTGAATTCAAAGACAAAGAAGAATTTTTTCTACTTTACTTTCTTCCTTTTGACTTCATATCAATAACTCAATCAAAATGCAATTATCTCCAAGAAAAAAATGTCTGTTATGCTTAATATCTTTAGTTTGATCTGTATTAATTCGGCTCTTTATTCGAGTAATTTTGTCTTCGCCAAATTACCGGAGGCCTATGCTTTTTTGAATCCGATTGTAGATGTTATGCCAGTCATACCTCTGTTTTTTTTTCTCTTAGCCTTTGTTTGGCAAGCTGCTGTAAGTTTTCGCTGAGATCTTTAATATTATCCTAGAAAATTCAGGATTTATTTCGAAAATTCTATCAATTGGATCAGATAAGTCTCATAATAATGAACCCTCAATTCAAAGAAACTATTGACCTGACGCGACAAATCTAAATCACCCCATTTCCCCAGTTCGACCCCATTTTATTTGCCGGCGAAAGACACTAATCCTATTAATATCAGAGTCTTCGAGAATATATAATTTTGGGTATGAAATAGACTTTATAGTAATGAAAGACTCTTCTGACAAAAGAATTTTAAGAAATTCCAAATTTTTTCTATTTCTAGAAAGCACTTCATTTCTTGATGTCAAAATAGGATTAGGATATGTGGCATAAAAAAAGACGATCTATTCCCCCTTTTCCCAAAAAAATGATATGATCTTGGAGATTGTGTAATGCTTACTCTCAAACTTTTCGTTTATACAGTAGTGATATTCTTTGTTTCTCTCTTCATCTTTGGATTCCTATCTAATGATCCAGGGCGTAATCCTGGACGTGAAGAATAAAATGAAAAATGAGTTGAAAATTTTGAAAGATAAATGAAATTAAAATATCAAGTCATCGAGGGAGGCGGAAAGAGAGGGATTCGAACCCTCGGTACAAATAACTTGTACAACGGATTAGCAATCCGCCGCTTTCGTCCACTCAGCCATCTCTCCCAATTGAAAACAAATTACAATTACTATGTTACATTACACATAAAGTAAGGATTAAAAAAGGCTTTCTTTCTATCTTTTTATTATATAGATTAGATGTGTATAACTTTTATCAGTAATTCCAGTTAGATAAAGTAAGAGCTAAAAGGATCCAATTGTTTTCATTTTGATCGAAGGGGTCCTTTTTTTTATCTTTTACTCCCACGCCCGGCTGGCTAGGAAAATACCTAGCCGGGCCCTTTTCCAAGCCCGTTTTTATTACTTTTGTTACAACGAATGATAGATAAAACCCTTTATCAGATTTGAAAAAAGAAAGGCTTATTTTTTTTTAGTTATTTAATCTTAATCCCGCGAACACAAAAATTAAGTTAACACTCTCATTTTCATGATTCGTTTAGGATCCTATTTATTTTGATTACGCCAAATGCCTCTGTTCGACAAAAGATCCATTTGTATACAATAATTATATTGTAGCGGGTATAGTTTAGTGGTAAAAGTGTGATTCGTTATATTAACCCCCTTAATAGTTAAGGGGTCCCTCGGTTTAATTTATATTCCGATTAAAAACTTTTTTTCTTAAAAGGATTAAATCCTTTACCTCTCAATGACGGATTCGAGGAAAAATAGAAATTATCGTGATTTATATCCAAAGAACAACTCGAAATTGAAAAATTGGATTCTAAAATTGCGAAACATAATTTGTGAATTGGATTAATACTTCCAATTAAATAATTATGAATTAAAGATCCATGGCTGAAGATAGAAAAGTTTATTTCTAACCGTAACTAAATCTTCAATTTTCATTTTAAGTTGATAGAAAAGAAATTGAAGCAAAATAGCTATTAAATGATGACTTTGATTTACTAGAGACATCGACATATTGTTTTAGCTCGGTGGGAACAAAGTACTTTTCCTAAGGATTTTTTGAAATAGAAATAAAGAACGAAAGAACTAGAAAGATTGTTACAATTATCTTACTCTAGCGGGATCATCTAGAAAGCAAGTCTTTTTGAATTCAATGTATTCAGACAAAAAGCTAACATAGATGTTATGGGTAGAATTTTCATTAACATCTTTTAGATCTAGGAATTTATCCATCTTCCATAAAGGAGCCGACTGAAACCAAAGTTTCATGTTCGGTTTTGAATTAGAGACGCTCAAAATGTTGAATTGAATCGACGTC